TGTTCAAAATGAAGGGTTTCATTTTTGTAATTTTCTAATTGTTCCAAACTAGAAGAAGTAGCATTAATCAAATTGGCTTTTTCTCGTTCTATCTCAGAGTATCCGTTCATTCGATACTCATCTGCTTCCATTTCTACTTTCCGTAAACGAGACCGGGCTCTTTCTAGCTGTTCAATGGCCCCTCTACGTAATTCTTCCGAATTTCGAATAGTACTCAAAATCCTCTGTTTTCGATTATCTAATAAATCGTTTAATGAAAGTAGATTATCTTACCATTAATTTCACAACTTCCATGATCTCTTCCCGAACCAAACATGAATCTTTCGATTCATTTGGCTCTCACGCTCCATTTTTTATTTTATGGACATTCCCGTATATTTTTTTAATATAATGAGCCTATCCTCTCTATTTCTGTTTATATTCAAACATATCAAAACTGATACAAGAACAGAATATTAGGAGGACTCTTCCGACCAGACAAAAAATCTATAATTGTCAGCAAAGTTGTTTCTTTATTTGTTCTTTATTTCATTGAAAATATAGAAAATTTGAATTGATTTCCTTTTTTATTCAAATCCAAAAATTCCCCCTTTTTATACATAACATAGGTTGCCGATTCGGCATTGGATAATATAATAAAGGGCAAGGCGCCCTTTCTTTATTCTAGTAAATGGTTCAAATCATTTTATCGATATGAGTGTTCTATATCGGAAAAATTATCAACTATTCTTTTTTAAACCATTTCGTTATTAACGTAGTGGTAGAAAGAGTACCATGTTGTGCCCGGACTTCAAACAGTTTAGCTTTAACCATGTTAATGGTCTCACATTATTGGTTGGTTGATAGAGAATCAAAGTTAACTTACCAATGAATAACGAAATGCTATGGTTCTTACATATGATTTATGAATTTACTCAGAAGGAATTCGTCGAGATTATGCACTTTTTTCCTATTTATCCTATAAAAATATAGAATAACATAAATAAAGTGCAGTCGGTTAGATCCAACCTATTCGTGAAATATACAACTCGCACACACTCCCTTTCCAAAAAAAATCAATACACCAAGCACTACACTTAGATTTATTGGATTTGTTGCTAAAATATCGGTATTAAACCTGAAACTCCCGGCGGATGGCCAGTGGCCTAAGGAAACGAAAGAATCGGTTACATTTTTCATATGCTCTCCTCTTATAGATAGGACTAAGAAAGAACAGAGTTCTTTTTGTATCACTTGACTCGCCCTTTTTTTATCGATTTCTTTTTCTTAATTTCCCGTTTTTTTTTAGGAATAAAGTATTGATATAATTCACAGAAGCAAATGGCAACGAGTTAATAAACTAAGAAAAAAGTAGGTAACGTACTTTTTTACATTTTCATTCTAGGATTAAATTAAACAAAAGGATTCGCAAATAAAAGCGCTAATGCCACGACCAGTCCATAAATTGTTAAAGCTTCCATAAAAGCTAGACTAAGTAATAAAGTACCTCGTATTTTTCCTTCTGCTTCTGGTTGTCTCGCAATACCTTCTACGGCTTGGCCTGCAGCAGTACCTTGACCAACTCCAGGTCCAATAGAAGCAAGCCCTACGGCCAATCCAGCAGCAATAACGGAAGCGGCAGAAATCAGTGGATTCATGATGATAGGTTCCTCGCACCAAAAAAAAATGGTTAATGATACAATCAACCAATGAATTATTACTTATTTGATCACAAAAATCTATTGAGTCGAAGTAACTAAAACTTCGAATAAAATAAAAAAATAATGAAATTAATATAGAAATATAGATAGAGATAACCCCTATATAACTAGTATATATCTAATATCACATATACATTTGTTTCTTTCATAACGTAAACCGCCCGCATTTTCTTTTTATATTGAATCGGATTCTAGAAGAATTTTTCGAAAAATATACAGGGGCTGTGGCTGGCCTTATAAACATTCCATATATCTAGTGGTGACCCCCACTAACCCATCCGCCATTTCGTAATATCGTCTATCTTTCCTCCTACAACTCTAGTCGTATATATATATGTATTTATATCTATTATGTTCCTCAACCAAGAACCAATCTTGAACTATGCATTGCCTCAATTGGGATAAGCTTAAAAATAAAGACTATTTCGAAAACTAATCAATGATGACCCTCCATGGATTCCCCTATATAAGCCGCGGCTAAAGTTGCAAAAATAAGAGCTTGAATACCGCTTGTAAATAATCCAAGAAACATGACAGGTATAGGAACCACTAAAGGTACTAAAGAAACAAGAACAACAACTACTAATTCATCAGCTAATATATTCCCGAAAAGTCGAAAACTAAGAGATAAAGGTTTTGTGAAATCTTCTAGGATGTTAATTGGTAAAAGTATTGGAGTTGGTTGAATGTATTTTCCGAAATAACCCAATCCTTTTTTGGTAAGACCCGCATAAAAATATGCTACTGACGTGAGTAAAGCTAAAGCAACAGTAGTATTTATATCATTTGTGGGGGCGGCTAGCTCCCCATGAGGTAACTGTATGATTTTCCAAGGTAAAAGGGCACCTGACCAATTCGAAACAAAAATAAATAGGAACATAGTTCCAATAAAGGGAACCCAAGGGCCATATTCTTCTCCAATCTGGGTTTTGCTCAAGTCTCGAATAAATTCAAGGACATATTCGAAGAAATTCTGACCGTCGGTCGGAATGGTTTGTGGATTCCGAACAGATATGATGACTGAACCTAATAAGATAGCAATTACGACCCAAGAAGTGATAAGTACTTGGGCATGAATTTGTAAACCTCCTATTTGCCAATATAAATGTTGGCCTACTTCTACACCTGATATATCGTATAACCCTTTGAGTGTTTTAATGGAACATGGTATAACATTCATATTGTCCTCTGACAGAAATCGAACTGAAAAAAAGAATTATTTTGATTCAACCATCCCTTTCTCGACTCATCTATTTTCATCATTAATCATATAGTTAGGATACCAAGAAATCACATAACATAATATCAATATCCCATTTTATCTCTTTTAAAAAATGAAAGACAAGATATAGTAACCGATCCAATAAATCAAAATAATTAACTAATCTTATTATTATTATTCTTAATCATAACATAATCAACGACTTCTTATATAGCTAGAACGGCCCTCACAAATTGCGGATACCAATTTGTTAAGAATCAATCGGATTGAAGCTATAGCGTCATCGTTGGCTGGAATCGAAATATCTGCGAGATCTGGGTCACAATTTGTATCGATTAAACAAATCGTCGGAATTCCCAAAATGACACATTCTCGAAGAGCTGTATATTCTTCTTGCTGATCAACGATTATTACAATATCGGGCAATTCAGTCATATATTTGATCCCGCCCAGATATGTTTGCAAAGTAGATAATTTTCTCTTCAACATTGCTGCATCTCTTTTAGAGAGACGGTTGAGTTTCCCCATCTTTTGTTCTGCTCTTAAGTCTCTGAACTTATGAAGTCTCGTTTCCGTAGTGGACCAATTAGTTAACATACCGCCGAGCCATTTTCTATTAACATAATGACATCGAGCCCTTATTGCAGCTGATGCTACTAAATCCGCTGCTTTATTTTTGGTACCAACAATTAAGAAGTTTTTTCCTCGACTTGCTGCATCAAAAACTAAATCGCAGGCTTCCGATAAAAAACGAGCAGTTCTAGTGAGATTTATAATATGAATACCTTTACGCTTTGCAGAGATGTAAGGGGCCATTCTAGGATTCCATTTCTTAGTACCATGACCAAAATGAACTCCTGCTTCCATCATCTCTTCCAAATGGATGTTCCAATATCTTCTTGTCATCTTTCCCACGCTTTCTTTTTTTTTTTAACAAATAAACAAATAAATAATTGTTCCTACGGAACCTTCTGCCGGAATTGGCCGTTGATACACAGCCCAAACCATTAATTTTTTTTTTATTACTTAACTTAATTTCTTCATTTTATTTAGTACCCAATCAATAACTAGTAAAGTAAAAAGAAAAATATCTCCTTAAGAATTATGAATTCGCTTAAATGATTTTTCTGGTGTGTCATAGAAATTGCTTGGGGCGCAAGAACAAAAAAATTCTCTATGGTGTAACAAAATATCTCTCATTTCCAACTCGAATAGATTTTTCTTTTTTATTTCCAAATGAATGTCTTGCTTTGAACGGTGCACTAATTTTTTGAATCCAGTACCGACAGGGATAATCCCCCCCAAAATAACATTTTCTTTCAGACCCTTCAACCAATCAATACGACCCCGTAGAGCAGCTTTTGCCAAAACTCTAGCAGTTTCTTGAAAACTTGCTTCGGATATGAAACTTTGAGTATTCAGAGAAGCCCTCGTTATTCCCAATAAAATTGCCCGATAACAGATTGCTTCGTCTAAAGCACGCCCTGCTCGTTCCGCTCGCAACAATCCGATTAGTTCTCCAGGTAAAAAAACATTAGACATTCCATCTTCTGAAACCAACACTTTTGATGTTACTTGCCGTACAATAATCTCTATATGTCTATTATGGATCTGTACCCCCTGGGATCGATAAACCTTTTGGATCTTATTAACCAAAGAGATACGACTTTGGGCTATGGTTAGTTCAGCTCCAATTAAGAATCCCCAAGGAATTCCAAGAACTCTTGGTATACGCTCGTTCCAACCTTCAACTCTCCTTTCAAGGTTCATCGATATTGAACCAATCGAGCGCACTTCTAAGATTTGTTCCACTTTTGGAAGACCTTGCGTTATGTCACCAGATCGGGATTTTTCATATATAAATGTAACTAATGTATCTCCTTCAGAAAGGGTTTCTCCATAATGTCCATGAACAGTCGCTCCTGGAGTGGCCAAATAAGGCTTAGCTGATCTTATAATTAAAGAGTCAACATGAACAATGAAAATTTGACCAGATTTTTGTATGTGTGGTCCATATTTAAATAGACATATATTTTCACAAATAAATTGTCCAATGCTAATTATTGTGGATGTCTCTTCACAATAATTGTAATGTAGAAAGCACCAATTCAAATGGGATGGATTCAAAATGATGTTATTGCATGGACTGGGATTATAAATCCTCCTATTTTCATCTATTAAACAGTATTTAAGTACTTCAAGTACTTGGAAAGTCTGTTTAAAATTGTCAAGTAGCCAATATTTGTTTAACAAGATCTGATTATGAGTTATTAAATGGTAAGATGAATAAAAGTTCACTATTTTAGGTACTATTGTACCTAAGGGACCCAACAAACCCCTAATTGGAGTTATGGGATTCGATTCTTTTGCCACATTGTTATATTTCGAACCGTTGAATGGACCAACTCGAAAACAATTGAATGATGACAAAATTCTCAAAGATTGGCCTTCCTTATTTCGATTCAACAACGTACCAATAGTTCCTTGATGCTGGGTAACTAATGGAATCTTCACTTTGGAATAAAAAGGATTTATATTGGTGCGATCTAATCCATTATCAGGAATCAATCCCGAACCTGCCGTATCGTACCTTTTTTCGGTATATGAAATAGTAGACTTGACTAATTCAATTCTTATGAAATCACGAATCAGATCATTTGCCCTTACTTCAACAAAGGAAGCATGAACCTCTTCCATAGAACCGTTTTTTTCTTGGTCCCAATTCAATACTAAGCAAGTCCGAACTAATTGAATACTTGTGTGATAAATTCCTCGAATTGACTTTCCATTTCCATAAAGGATATAATTGACAACTCTAAGCTGGACATTTTCTTTTTCCTGCAAGAGATCTTGAGGGAAAAGTTTTACTAAATTTATCCCATCAGCTATTTCATATGTAACTACGGGTCGAACCAAAACAAAATACTTTTTTTTGATAGGTGTGATCCGTTGGACATAGATCCAATTTTTGGATTTTGTTTTTGATTCCTTAGAATTTTTTTTTTCCGTTCCTGGTGGTATCAAAATGCCACTGTGTCTGGATATCTTATCTGTCTCTCCGGGAAAATGAATATCTCCAGAAAAGATTTTCAGTTCAATACTTTTTTTTTTTCTCTCCACTCGGACTAATCCACCTACTCGGCTTCTTGTATTTGTATTTAAAGCGAGTTGTGTATCTACTCCAATGATACTATTGTTCCGGACCATTATAGACGAAGATCCGGGTAAGATATGCACCTCTTCGGGAATAAAAAAAAACCGATCCACTTTCATTTGGTATTTCGGACTCAATTCTTTTGCTCCTCGATACTCAATCAAATCTTCTTTTTTGACTATTGAATCCACCTCCGCGGTCCAATATTTAGTAATTCCCGAACTCTTTCTTCTGTATCGTGGATCATCAAAATAAGCAAGAATACTATTTCTACGTAAAATACCATTTATGGGTATTTCAATCGAAATACCAAAAGAGGGTATTAATTCTTTCTCTCGTTCTTGATCGTATTGTAATGGGATGAGAAATCTATTTCTTCGTCTTTTCGCCAAGAAATCAGAATTCTCTTGGAGAATCGAAGGGTATATAAAATTCCAATGACCATTGGATATAATTCGATCAAGTCTTGAATAATCAAGAATTTCCCTATATTTTTTACGAGTACCAGAAGGATCCAACAATTTATGTCTTACTCGATCCTTAGTAATTGAGAGGTCAGAGCTATATCTTTCGTCGACAGAAAAAGAATGAACATTCATTTGATCTTGATCCTTGTGAAGCGAAAAAGACACTATACTGGATCTGCACGGACCCCCCGCTAATATCCATAAATGACTTGTTTTTGGTAATAGATGAACATTACTATATGTATATTCAGGTGCGTGGTAGACATCAGTACTCCAGTGCATTTCTCCCTCTGATTCAGAATAAATATGTTTTCGAACCCTCTCTTTAAAATGAAAAGTAGACGTTCCGGCACGAATCTCGGCAATCACTTGTTCAGATTCTACATATTGATCATTTTGAACTAAAATCAAACTTTTTGGTGGAATATTCACACTATGTATAATATCCCGACTCTCAATAGTTACATACAAGTCTATAGAACATAGAAAAGCAGGATGCCCATGACGGGTACGTGTGGGATGAACCAAATACTCATTGAACTTTATTTTTCCATTAGAAGGAGCTCGTACATGTTCGGCAGTACCGCCTGTGAATACTCCACCCGTATGAAAAGTTCTTAATGTTAGTTGAGTCCCCGGTTCCCCAATTGATTGACCCGCAATAATACCTATGGCTTCCCCCAACTCAACCAGGTCGCCGTGAGTGGGGCTTCTGCCATAACATAATTGACAGATCCAAGATGTATTCCTGCAAGTAAAAGGGGTTCGAATATATATTGGTTGTGCTCGAAAGGTTATGAATCGATTGGCAAGTCCAATCCCAATATCTTGATTTCGAGCGGCAATGCATCGTATCCCCATATATATATCGTTTGCTAATACACGACCAATTAGGGTTTGAACAAAAATTTTTTCTGTCACCCCGTTTCGAGGACTCACGGAAATAGCTCGGATAGT